GTCCTTGTAGCTTATAACAAAGCATGACACTGAAGATGTCAAGATGGCTGCCACAAACACCCAAGGACAAAAGACTTAGTCCTAGCCTTACTGTTAGTTTTTGCTAGGTATATACATGCAAGTATCCGCGCCCCAGTGAGTACGCCCTGGACACCCTACGCGGGTAGATAGGAGCAGGCATCAGGCTCACCTCAACTGTAGCCCAAAACGTCTGGCAATTGCCATGCCCCCAGGGGTCGATCAGCAGTAGTTAATATTAAGCAATGAGTGTAAACTTGACTTAGCCATAGCAAATCAAGGGTTGGTAAATCCTGTGCCAGCCACCGCGGTCATACAGGAGACCCAAATTAACTTTATAATGGCATAAAGAGTGGTCATATGCTATCCAAGTAGCTAAGATTAAAAGGCACCTGAGCTGTCACAAGCCCAAGATGCTAGTAAGGCCTCCTTATCAAAGAAGATCTTAGAACAACGATCGATTGAACTCCACGAAAGCCAGAGCCCAAACTGGGATTAGATACCCCACTATGCCTGGCCCTAAATCTTGATGCTTAACCCTACCTAAGCATCCGCCTGAGAACTACAAGCACTAATGCTTAAAACTCTAAGGACTTGGCGGTGTCCCAAACCCACCTAGAGGAGCTTGTTCTATAATCGATGATCCACGATATACCTTACCATTCCTTGCCAAAACAGCCTACATTCCTCCGTCGCCAGCCCACCTCCACTGAAAGCCCAACAGTGGGCGCAACAGCCTCACCACGCTAATAAGACAGGTCAAGGTATAGCCTATGGAATGGGAGCAATGGGCTACATTTTCTAAATTAGAACATACGGCAAAGGGACGTGAAACCGTCCTTGGAAGGCGGATTTAGCAGTAAAGTGGGACAAGTGAGCCCTCTTTAAGCCGGCCCTGGGGCACGTACATACCGCCCGTCACCCTCCTCACAGGCGCCCCCTCCTCCATAAATTAATAAGTTATCCAGCCAAAGATGAGGTAAGTCGTAACAAGGTAAGTGTACCGGAAGGTGCACTTAGAACACCAAGACGTAGCTTAAGAAAAAGCATTCAGCTTACACCTGAAAAATATCTGCTAACCCCAGATCGTCTTGATGCCAAATTCTAGCCCAATCGACACAACACAGAATAACCAAACTACTACTCAAACCCAACTAAAGCATTTACCAGTCCCAGTATAGGCGATAGAAAAGACACCATTGGAGCGATAGAGACTACGTACCGTAAGGGAAAGATGAAATAATAATGAACAAGCCAAGCTATAAACAGCAAAGATCAACCCTTGTACCTTTTGCATCATGGTCTAGCAAGAAAAACCAAGCAAAATGAATTTAAGTTTGCCACCCCGAAACCCAAGCGAGCTACCTACGAGCAGCTATTATTGAGTGAACCCGTCTCTGTGGCAAAAGAGTGGGATGACTTGTTGGTAGAGGTGAAAAGCCAGTCGAGCTGGGTGATAGCTGGTTGCCTGTGAAACAAATCTAAGTTCACTCTTAATTCTTCTCCAAGGAACCCAAGAACCCTAATGAAGCGAATTAAGTGCTATTTAAAGGAGGTACAGCTCCTTTAAAAAAGAGTACAATCTCCACGAGCGGATAAATACTAACCCTGACATCACTGTGGGCCCTCAAGCAGCCATCAACAAAGAGTGCGTTAAAGCTCCGATCCTAAAAATATAAAAACTTCATGACTCCCTCCCCATTAACAGGCCAACCTATACCCATATAGGAGAATTAATGCTAGAATGAGTAACCAGGGTTCTCCCTCTACGACGCAAGCTTACATCCGCACATTATTAACAAACCACCAATATACGATCAATCAAACAAGCAGAGTATTAAACACATTGTTAACCCGACAGAGGAGCGTCCATCAAGAAAGATTAAAACCTGTAAAAGGAACTAGGCAAACCCGTCAAGGCCCGACTGTTTACCAAAAACATAGCCTTCAGCAAACCAACAAACAAGTATTGAAGGTGATGCCTGCCCGGTGACTCACGTTTAACGGCCGCGGTATCCTAACCGTGCAAAGGTAGCGCAATCAGTTGTCCCATAAATTGAGACTTGTATGAATGGCTAAACGAGGTCTTAACTGTCTCTTACAGGCAATCGGTGAAATTGATCTCCCTGTACAAAAGCAAGGATAAACACATAAGACGAGAAGACCCTGTGGAACTTCAAAACCAGAGACCACATTAAAACACATACTCTCCCACTGGGTTCACTGACACACAAGCCACTGGTCTCAGTTTTTCGGTTGGGGCGACCTTGGAGCAAAACAAAACCTCCAAAAACTAGACCAAACCTCTAGACTAAGAGCGACTTCTCAACGTGCTAATAGCACCAGACCCAATATAATTGATCAATGGACCAAGCTACCCCAGGGATAACAGCGCAATCTCCTTCGAGAGTCCGTATCGACAAGGAGGTTTACGACCTCGATGTTGGATCAGGACATCCTCGTGGTGCAGCCGCTACTAAGGGTTCGTTTGTTCAATGATTAACAGTTTTACGTGATCTGAGTTCAGACCGGAGCAATCTAGGTCAGTTTCTATCTATGATGAACTCTTCCCAGTATGAAAGGATAGGAAAAGTGAGGCCAATACCACAAGCAAGCCTTCGCCTTAAATAATGAAAACAACTAAATTACAAAAGGCTATCACTCCCACACCATGTCCAAGAAAAGGACCAGCTAGCGTGGCAGAGCTCGGAAAATGCAAAAGGCTTAAGTCCTTTAACTCAGAGGTTCAAATCCTCTCCCTAGCTTAATCCCAACCAACCCAGCCACAATGACCAACCACCCTCTTCTAATCAACCTTATCATAGCCCTGTCCTACATTCTGCCAATCCTAATTGCAGTAGCCTTTCTCACCCTAGTAGAACGTAAAATCCTAAGCTATATGCAAGGCCGAAAAGGCCCTAACATTGTCGGCCCATTCGGCCTGCTCCAACCCCTAGCAGACGGAATTAAGCTATTCATCAAAGAGCCAATCCGACCATCAACATCATCCCCCATCCTCTTCCTTGCAACCCCAATACTAGCCCTCCTTCTAGCAATCTCAATTTGAACCCCACTACCCCTCCCATTCTCCCTCGCAGACCTTAACCTAGGACTGCTATTCCTGCTAGCAATATCCAGCCTAGCAGTATATTCCATCTTATGATCGGGATGAGCCTCTAACTCAAAATATGCTCTAATTGGGGCACTACGAGCAGTAGCCCAGACAATCTCCTATGAAGTAACCTTAGCAATTATCCTCCTATCCGTTATTCTTCTAAGCGGAAATTATACTCTTAGTACCCTGGCAGTCACTCAAGAGCCCTTATACCTTATCTTTGCCTGCTGACCCTTAGCCATGATATGATACGTATCCACACTGGCTGAAACAAACCGAGCTCCATTTGACCTAACAGAAGGTGAGTCAGAACTAGTCTCCGGCTTCAACGTAGAATATGCAGCAGGTCCGTTCGCACTTTTCTTCCTAGCTGAATATGCCAACATTATACTCATAAACACATTAACTGCAATTCTGTTCTTCAACCCAAGCCTGCTCAACCTACCTCAAGAGCTATTTCCTGTAGTACTAGCCACAAAAGTACTACTGCTATCAGCAGGGTTCCTATGAATTCGTGCTTCGTATCCACGATTCCGATACAACCAACTAATGCACTTACTATGAAAAAATTTCCTTCCACTCACATTGGCCCTATGTCTCTGACACACCAGCATGCCAATCTGCTATGCAGGCCTGCCTCCATACCTAAGATGCCCCCAACGGAAATGTGCCTGAACACTAAGGGTCACTATGATAAAGTGAACATGGAGGTATACCAGCCCTCTCATTTCCTAATACTTAGAAAAGCAGGAATTGAACCTACACTGAAGGGATCAAAACCCTCCATACTTCCCTTATATTATTTTCTAGTAGGGTAAGCTAAACAATCTATCGGGCCCATACCCCGAAAATGATGGTTCAACTCCTTCCCCTGCTAATGAACCCCCAAGCAAAACTAATTTTTACCATCAGCCTCATGCTGGGAACCACCATCACAATCTCAAGTCACCATTGAGTAATGGCCTGAGCTGGACTAGAAATCAACACACTAGCTATCCTCCCCCTAATTTCAAAATCACACCACCCGCGAGCTATTGAAGCTGCAACCAAGTACTTTTTAACCCAATCAGCTGCCTCAGCTCTACTCCTATTCTCCAGCATGACCAACGCGTGGCACACAGGACAATGGGACATTACCCAAATAACACACCCGGTATCCTCCCTAATCCTAACCGCAGCAATTGCAATGAAACTAGGCCTAGTACCATTTCACTTCTGATACCCAGAAGTACTTCAAGGCTCCCCACTCACCACTGGACTCCTGTTATCTACAATCATAAAACTCCCACCAATCACTCTACTATTCATAACCTCCCCCTCACTTAATCCCACCCTCCTAACTACCATAGCCATCCTTTCGGCAGCCTTAGGAGGGTGAATAGGCCTTAATCAAACACAAATTCGAAAAATCTTAGCTTTCTCATCCATCTCCCACTTAGGCTGAATAGCTATCATCTTAGTTTACAACCCTAAACTTACCCTGCTTAATTTCTATATATACGCCCTGATAACTGCAGCCGTATTCCTCACCCTAAACTCTATGAAAGTACTGAAACTAACCACCTTAATAACTGCATGGACAAAGACCCCATCACTAAATGCAATACTGCTGCTAACCCTGCTCTCCCTAGCAGGCCTTCCCCCCTTAACAGGGTTTCTCCCCAAATGACTAATTATCCAGGAACTAACCAAACAAGATATAGCCCCAGCAGCCACAATCATTTCACTGCTCTCCCTATTAAGCCTATTCTTCTACCTCCGACTTGCATACTGCACAACAATCACACTCCCCCCACACACCACAAACCACATAAAACAGTGGCATATTAGCAAACCAACTAATATGCTTATTGCGATTCTAACAACCATATCCATCACCCTACTTCCAATAGCCCCAATGATCCTCACTATTATCTAAGAAACTTAGGTTCACCTAAACCGAAGGCCTTCAAAGCCTTAAACAAGAGTTAAACTCTCTTAGTTTCTGCTAAAGTCCGCAGGATACTACCCTGCATCTCCCAAATGCAACTCAGGTACTTTAATTAAGCTAGGACCTTACATCACTCACTAGACAGATGGGCTTCGATCCCACGACTCTATAGTTAACAGCTATATGCCCAAACCAACAGGCCTCTGCCTAAGACCCCGGTACACGACCAGTGCACATCGATGAGCTTGCAACTCACCATGAACTTCACTACAGGGCCGATAAGAAGAGGAATTGAACCTCTGTAAAAAGGACTACAGCCTAACGCTTACACACTCAGCCATCTTACCTGTGACATTCATCAACCGATGACTATTCTCAACTAACCACAAGGATATCGGAACCCTCTACCTAATCTTCGGAGCATGAGCTGGCATAGTAGGTACCGCCCTAAGCCTTCTCATCCGAGCAGAACTAGGCCAACCCGGGGCCCTTCTAGGTGACGACCAAGTCTACAACGTAGTCGTCACAGCCCATGCTTTCGTCATAATTTTCTTTATAGTTATGCCAATTATAATCGGGGGCTTTGGGAACTGACTAGTCCCCCTAATAATTGGAGCCCCAGACATAGCATTCCCACGAATAAACAACATAAGCTTTTGACTACTTCCCCCTTCATTCCTCCTCCTGCTAGCATCTTCTACCGTCGAAGCAGGAGTAGGAACAGGCTGAACAGTATATCCACCCCTAGCAGGCAACCTAGCTCACGCCGGGGCCTCAGTAGATCTGGCCATCTTCTCCCTGCACCTAGCTGGTATTTCCTCAATCCTAGGAGCAATCAATTTCATCACAACAGCAATTAACATAAAACCCCCTGCACTATCACAATACCAAACTCCCCTATTCGTCTGATCCGTGTTAATTACAGCAGTTCTCCTACTCCTGTCCCTACCCGTCCTCGCCGCCGGGATCACTATGCTCCTAACAGACCGCAACCTGAACACTACATTCTTCGACCCTGCAGGCGGAGGAGACCCTGTTCTATACCAACACCTGTTTTGATTCTTCGGCCATCCAGAGGTGTATATTCTAATCCTGCCAGGCTTCGGGATTATCTCACACGTCGTAGCGTACTACTCAGGAAAAAAAGAACCATTTGGTTATATGGGTATGGTATGAGCCATACTATCCATCGGGTTCCTAGGCTTCATTGTATGAGCTCACCACATGTTCACAGTAGGAATGGACGTAGATACTCGAGCATACTTCACATCCGCCACTATAATTATCGCCATCCCAACTGGTATTAAAGTGTTTAGCTGACTGGCAACCCTGCATGGAGGAACAATTAAATGAGATCCCCCAATGCTATGAGCCCTAGGATTCATCTTCCTATTTACTATCGGAGGCCTAACAGGAATCGTACTGGCAAACTCCTCGCTAGACATCGCCCTGCACGACACTTACTACGTAGTAGCCCACTTCCACTACGTCCTATCAATAGGAGCTGTCTTTGCAATTCTAGCAGGCTTCACACACTGATTCCCCCTATTCACTGGATACACTCTTCACTCCACATGGGCTAAAATACACTTTGGAGTAATATTCGTAGGAGTAAATTTAACCTTCTTCCCCCAACACTTCCTAGGCCTAGCCGGCATGCCACGACGTTACTCAGACTACCCAGACGCCTACACACTATGAAACACTATCTCCTCAGTAGGATCACTCGTCTCCCTCACTGCAGTAATTATGCTAGTGTTCATTATCTGAGAGGCCTTCGCATCAAAACGTAAAGTAACGCAACCAGAGCTGACAAGCACTAACATTGAATGAATTCACGGCTGCCCACCTCCATTCCACACCTTCGAGGAACCAGCCTTTGTCCAAGTCCAAGAAAGGAAGGAATCGAACCCCCATATGTTGGTTTCAAGCCAACCGCATAGACCACTTATGCTTCTTTCTCATAGAGATGTTAGTAAAACAATTACATAGTCTTGTCAAGACTAAATTACAGGTGAAAATCCAGTACATCTCTACACCTAAATATGGCCAACCACTCACAACTCAGCTTCCAAGACGCCTCATCCCCTATCATAGAAGAACTAATAGGATTCCACGACCACGCCCTAATGGTCACCCTGGCAATCTGCAGTCTAGTCCTTTATCTACTAACCCTTATACTCACAGAAAAATTATCATCAAACACAGTCGACGCACAAGCAATCGAACTCGTCTGAACAATCCTACCAGCCATAGTCCTAATTACCCTCGCCTTGCCCTCACTACGGATTCTATATATAATAGATGAAATCAACGAACCCGACCTCACCCTGAAGGCCATCGGACACCAATGATACTGAACTTACGAATACACAGACGTTAAAGAGCTCACATTCGACTCCTACATAATTCCCACAACAGACCTACCCCTAGGACATTTCCGCCTCCTAGAAGTTGACCACCGCGTTGTAGTCCCAATAAGCTCAACCATCCGAGTCATTGTCACCGCCGACGACGTACTCCACTCATGAGCCGTTCCAAGCCTAGGAGTAAAAACTGACGCAATCCCAGGACGTCTCAACCAAACATCCTTCCTTGCCTCCCGACCAGGGGTGTTCTACGGACAATGCTCCGAAATCTGTGGAGCCAACCACAGCTTCATACCAATCGTAGTAGAATCTACCCCACTTGCCAATTTCGAAAACTGATCTAACCTAATGACATCCTAATCATTAAGAAGCTATGAATCAGCGTTAGCCTTTTAAGCTAAAGAAAGAGGACTCACCCCCTCCTTAATGGTATGCCTCAACTAAACCCAAACCCTTGATTTTTTATCATGCTTACCTCATGACTCACTTTCTCCCTAATCATCCAACCCAAACTTCTAACCTTTGTCTCAATAAATCCCCCCTCAAACAAGGCAGTAACAACTCCTACCACCACCCCTTGAACCTGACCATGAACCTAAGCTTCTTCGACCAGTTCTCAAGCCCATCCCTACTAGGAATTCCACTAATTTTCATCTCAATAACATTTCCCGCCCTTCTCCTGCCCTCCCTGGACACCCGGTGAATTACCAACCGACTCTCAACCCTGCAACTATGGTTCATTAACCTAGTTACAAAACAATTAATAACCCCACTAAACAAAGAAGGGCACAAATGGGCCCTAATTCTAACATCTCTACTAATCTTCCTCCTCCTCATCAACTTATTAGGCCTGTTACCATACACATTCACCCCAACAACCCAACTATCCATAAACCTAGCCCTGGCCTTCCCTCTATGACTAGCAACCCTACTCACAGGACTACGAAACCAACCCTCTGCCTCCCTAGGTCACCTACTCCCAGAAGGCACTCCCACACCACTAATCCCGGCCCTCATCCTAATCGAAACAACAAGCCTACTAATCCGCCCACTAGCCCTAGGTGTTCGCCTCACAGCCAACCTTACAGCAGGCCACCTTCTAATTCAACTCATCTCCACAGCCACAATAGCACTATTCTCAACAATACCAGCAGTCTCACTTCTGACTTTACTAGTGCTATTTCTACTAACTATCCTAGAGGTAGCAGTGGCAATAATCCAAGCCTACGTCTTCGTGCTTCTACTAAGCCTGTACTTACAAGAAAACATTTAGGCACCACAATGGCCCACCAAGCACACTCTTATCACATAGTAGACCCAAGCCCATGACCAATTCTAGGAGCAGCCGCTGCCCTCCTAACAACTTCAGGACTGACGATATGATTCCATTACAACTCCCCTCGGCTCCTAATCCTAGGCCTAACCTGCACTGCCTTAGTCATATTTCAATGATGACGAGACATCGTACGAGAAAGCACATTCCAAGGACACCACACCCCCACCGTCCAAAAAGGCCTACGATACGGAATAGCTCTGTTCATCACATCGGAAGCCTTCTTCTTTCTAGGGTTTTTCTGAGCCTTCTTCCACTCAAGCCTAGCCCCCACCCCAGAACTAGGAGGACAGTGACCACCAGTAGGAATCAAGCCACTAAACCCAATAGAAGTGCCACTCCTAAATACCGCCATCCTCTTAGCCTCAGGAGTCACCGTCACATGAGCCCATCACAGCATTACAGAAGCCAACCGAAAACAAGCAATCCAAGCTCTAACCCTAACAGTTTTACTCGGATTTTACTTCACCGCCCTCCAAGCCATAGAATACTATGAAGCCCCCTTCTCTATCGCTGACGGAGTATATGGCTCAACCTTCTTCGTCGCTACCGGATTCCACGGCCTCCATGTAATTATTGGTTCTACATTCCTATTAGTCTGCCTCCTACGCCTAATCAAGTACCATTTCACATCAAACCACCACTTTGGCTTCGAAGCAGCAGCCTGATACTGACACTTTGTAGATGTCGTATGACTGTTCCTCTACATCTCTATCTACTGATGAGGATCCTACTCTTCTAGTATATTAAATACAATCGACTTCCAATCCTTAAAATCTGGTTTAACCCCAGAGAAGAGTAATAAACATAATCCTATTCATATTTATTTTATCACTGACTCTAAGTATCCTCCTAACCGCATTAAATTTTTGACTCGCCCAAATAAACCCTGACTCAGAAAAACTATCCCCATACGAATGTGGCTTCGACCCCCTAGGGTCCGCACGACTTCCCTTCTCAATCCGATTCTTCCTAGTAGCCATCCTATTCCTCCTATTCGACCTGGAAATTGCTCTGCTCCTACCCCTACCATGAGCCACCCAACTCCAATCCCCTACTACCACCCTAATCTGAACCTTCGTACTGATCCTGCTCCTCACACTAGGCCTGATCTACGAATGGATCCAGGGAGGATTAGAATGGGCAGAATAATAGAAAGTTAGTCTAACTAAGACAGTTGATTTCGACTCAACAGATTATAGCCCACACCCTATAACTTTCTTTATGTCTTACTTACACCTCAGCTTCTATTCAACCTTTACCCTAAGCAGCCTAGGCCTAGCCTTTCACCGAACTCATTTAGTCTCAGCCCTACTATGCCTAGAGAGCATGATATTATCCATGTACATTGCCCTAGCCATATGACCCATCGAAATACAATCATCCTCTTCTACCATCCTCCCCATCATCATACTAACATTCTCTGCTTGCGAAGCTGGCACAGGACTGGCCCTATTAGTGGCCTCCACTCGAACTCATGGTTCCGACCACCTACACAACTTCAACCTCCTACAATGCTAAAAGTAATTATTCCAACTGCAATACTACTTCCCCTAACCTTCCTTTCCCCATACAAACACCTATGAACCAACATTACCTTTTACAGCATACTAATCGCCACCATCAGCCTTCAGTGGCTTACCCCAACATACTACCCAGGCAAAAACCTAACTCCCTGAACCTCCATCGACCAAATCTCCTCTCCCTTGCTAGTCCTATCATGCTGACTATTACCCCTCATAATCATGGCCAGCCAAAACCACCTAGAACAAGAACCCACAATTCGTAAACAAATCTTCGCAACAACAGTAATCCTAGCCCAGCTATTCATCCTCCTAGCCTTCTCAGCCTCAGAATGAATACTTTTCTACATCGCATTCGAAGCAACCCTAATCCCTACCTTAATCCTCATCACCCTATGAGGCAACCAACCAGAACGCCTAAATGCTGGAATCTACCTGCTATTCTACACACTCGCCAGCTCACTCCCCCTCCTGATCGCCATCATCCACCTGCAAAACCAAATCAGCACCCTCTACTTCCCAATACTCAAACTCTCACACCCCACACTAAACACCTCTTGATCAGGCCTAATTGCAAGCCTAGCTCTCTTACTAGCCTTCATAGTTAAAGCCCCCCTGTATGGCCCACACCTATGACTACCCAAAGCCCATGTAGAAGCCCCCATTGCCGGCTCCATACTACTAGCTGCCCTACTACTAAAACTGGGAGGATATGGCATCATACAAATTACTATCATAGTAAACCCACTATCAAACAACCTCCACTACCCATTCATCACCCTAGCCCTGTGAGGGGCACTAATGACTAGTGCCATCTGCCTATGACAAATCGACCTAAAATCACTAATCGCCTACTCCTCTGTCAGCCACATAGGCCTAGTTGTAGCCACAACCATAATCCAAACCCAATGAGCATTCTCGGGAGCAATGATCCTGATAATTTCACATGGCCTAACCTCGTCCATACTATTCTGCCTAGCAAACACCAACTACGAACGAACCCACAGCCGAATCCTACTACTCACACGAGGCCTTCAACCCCTACTGCCACTAATAGCCATCTGATGACTACTGGCCAACCTAACAAACATAGCCCTGCCCCCAACAACAAACCTTATAGCAGACCTAACCATCGTAATCGCACTATTCAACTGATCATCCTTCACAATCATCTTAACAGGAGCCGCAATCCTACTCACTGCCTCATACACCCTCTACATACTCCTAATAACACAACGAGGAACACTCCCATCCCACATCACATCCATTCAAAACTCTTCCACACGAGAACACCTCCTCATAGCCCTCCACATAATCCCAATACTTCTCCTCATCCTAAAGCCAGAACTCATCTCTGGAGTCCCCATATGCAAGCATAGTTTCAACCAAAACATTAGACTGTGATTCTAAAAATAGAAGTTAAAATCTTCTTACCTGCCGAGGGGAGGTTTAACCAACGGGAACTGCTAACTCTCGCATCTGAGCATAAAACCTCAGTCCCCTTGCTTTCAAAGGATAATAGCAATCCAATGGTCTTAGGAGCCATTCATCTTGGTGCAAATCCAAGTGAAAGCAATGGACCTGCCACTAGTCCTAAATACATTCATACTCCTAACCCTAGCAACCCTATCTACCCCCATCCTCTTCCCACTTCTATCAAACAGTCTTAAAAACACTCCAACCATTATCATAAACACCGTTAAAACCTCCTTCCTAATTAGCCTAATCCCAATAACAATCTACATTCATTCAGGGACAGAAAGTCTAACCACCTTCTGAGAATGAAAATACATTATAAACTTCAAAATCCCAATCAGCCTCAAAATAGACTTCTACTCCCTAACCTTCTTCCCAATTGCCCTATTTGTATCATGATCCATCTTACAATTCGCAACATGATATATAGCCTCAGACCCATACATTACAAAATTCTTCACCTACCTACTATTCTTCCTGATCGCAATACTCATCCTAATCATTGCCAACAACCTATTCCTCCTATTCATTGGCTGAGAAGGAGTAGGAATCATATCCTTCCTCCTAATCAGCTGATGGCACGGCCGAGCAGAAGCCAACACTGCCGCCCTACAAGCCATGCTTTACAACCGAGTCGGAGACGTAGGCCTCATCCTCTGCATGGCATGACTAGCCACCACAATAAACACCTGAGAAATCCAGCAACTATCCTCCCAATCACAAACCCCAACCCTCCCTCTACTAGGCCTAATTCTAGCCGCCACTGGCAAATCCGCCCAATTCGGCCTACACCCTTGACTCCCAGCCGCCATAGAGGGCCCAACCCCCGTATCTGCCCTACTCCACTCCAGCACAATAGTAGTAGCTGGAATCTTCCTACTTATCCGAACCCACCCCCTATTTAGCAACAACCAAACTGCCTTAACCCTGTGCCTGTGTCTTGGAGCCCTATCCACACTGTTTGCCGCCACATGTGCTCTCACCCAAAATGACATCAAAAAAATCATTGCCTTTTCCACCTCAAGTCAGCTAGGCCTAATAATAGTCACAATCTGACTAAACCTACCAGAACTAGCTTTCCTCCACATTTCAACTCACGCATTCTTCAAAGCCACGCTATTCCTATGCTCAGGCTCCATTATTCACAACCTCAACGGTGAGCAGGACATCCGAAAAATAGGAGGCCTCCAAAAAATACTACCAACTACCACCTCCTGCCTAACCATTGGCAACCTCGCCCTAATAGGAACCCCATTCCTAGCAGGATTCTACTCAAAGGACCAGATCATCGAAAGCCTTAACACATCATACCTGAACACATGAGCACTTCTACTAACACTACTAGCCACATCATTCACTGCTGTATACACAATTTGCATAACCGTACTAGTACAGACCGGCTTTGTTCGAATCCCTCCCCTAACCCCAATAAATGAAAACGACCCCGCAGTAATCTCCCCTATCACCCGCTTAGCACTGGGGAGCATTACAGTAGGATTCCTCATTACATCATTTATTACCCCAACAAAAACCCCCCCTATGACTATACCACTCTCCATCAAAATCACAGCCCTAGTAGTCACGGTCCTGGGAATCGCTATCGCATTAGAAATCTCAAAAATAGCCCAAACCCTCCTACTCACAAAACAAACTACACTCTCAAACTTCTCCGTCTCCCTAGGCTACTTCAACCCTCTAGTCCACCGATTCAGCATGACTAACATCCTAAGCGGTGGCCAAAATATTGCTTCCCACCTAATCGACCTCTCATGATATAAACTCCTAGGACCAGAAGGACTAGCTAATCTACAACTGATAGCAACCAAAACCGCCACCAACCTACACCCAGGTCAAATCAAAGCCTACCTAGGATCATTTGCCCTGTCCATCCTAATCATCCTCATCTCCATACACAGAACTAACTAATGGCACCCAACCTTCGTAAAAACCACCAACTACTAAAAATCATCAACGACGCCCTAATCGACCTACCCACACCGTCGAACATTTCTACGTGATGAAACTTCGGATCACTACTAGGCATCTGCCTGGTCACTCAAATCATCACAGGTCTGCTACTAGCCATACACTACACAGCAGACACTTCACTAGCATTCTCCTCTGTAGCCCACATATGCCGAGACGTACAATTCGGCTGACTAATCCGTAACCTACACGCAAACGGAGCCTCATTCTTCTTCATCTGCATCTACCTTCACATCGGCCGAGGATTATACTACGGCTCATACCTAAACAAAGAAACTTGAAATGTAGGAGTTATTCTTCTTTTAACCTTTATGGCAACAGCCTTCGTAGGATACGTCCTACCTTGAGGCCAAATATCTTTCTGAGGGGCTACAGTAATTACAAACCTATTCTCAGCAATCCCCTACATCAGCCAAACACTAGTAGAATGAGCCTGAGGCGGATTCTCAGTAGACAACCCCACACTAACCCGATTCTTTGCCCTTTACTTCCTCCTCCCATTCGTTATCGCAGGCCTAACGCTAGTCCACCTCACCTTCTTACACGAAACAGGATCAAACAACCCGCTAGGCATCCCCTCAGACTGCGATAAAATCCCATTCCACCCCTACTACATTACAAAAGACATCCTGGGATTCGCACTAATATTCTCCCTACTAGCTTCCTTAGCTCTATTCTCCCCTAACCTCCTGGGAGACCCAGAGAACTTCACGCCAGCCAACCCCCTAGTAACACCTCCCCATATCAAACCTGAATGATACTTCCTATTTGCCTACGCCATCCTACGATCTATCCCAAACAAACTAGGGGGAGTCCTAGCCCTGGCCGCCTCAATCCTAGTCCTATTCCTAACCCCCCTCCTCCACACATCCAAACTGCGATCCATAACCTTCCGCCCCCTATCGCAAATCTTATTCTGAGCCCTAGTCGCTAACGTCCTAGTACTAACTTGAGTAGGCAGCCAGCCAGTAGAGCACCCATTCATCATCATTGGCCAACTAGCCTCACTCTCATACTTCACAATCATCCTGGTCCTATTCCCCCTAGTGGCCATCCTAGAAAACAAGTTACTCAAACTCTAACTAACTCTAATAGTTTATAATAACATTGGTCTTGTAAGCCAAAGATTGAAGACTAAACCCCTTCTTAGGGTTACCTTACCCCATTTTCAAGAAGAAAGGACTTAAACCTTTATCACCAACTCCCAAAGCTGGCATTTTAAGCTAAACTACTTCCTGATTACTCCCCTAAACAGCCCGAATCGCCCCCTGAGATAACCCCCACACAAGTTCCAGCACCACAAACAAAGTCAACAACAGCCCCCACCCCCCAATTAAAAGCAGTCCCGCCCCATCCGAATAAAGCACAGCCACCCCACTAAAATCTGACCGAATTGACAATAACCCCCCGTTATTAACCGTCCCCACACTCCCCGACAGCCACGACACACCCCCCACAACCAATCCTACAATAATAACCAGTTCCATCCCAAAACCATAGCCAACAACCCCTCAATCAGCCCAAGCCTCCGGGTAAGGATCCGCAGCCAATGACACCGAATAAAGAAACACAACCAACATACCCCCTAAATAAACCATAACCAACACCAGAGATACAAAGGACACACCCAAACTCACCAACCACCCACATCCAGCAACAGCCGCCACAACTAACCCCACCACCCCATAATAAGGCGACGGGTTGGATGCAACCGCTAAACCCCCCAAAACAAAACACAGTCCTAAAAACAAAACAAATTCTATCATAAATTCCTACCCGGCTTCTCTCCGAGACCTGTGGCCTGAAAAGCCACCGTTATCAAACTTTAACTACAGGAACGCCTACCTCATCCCTTTCAAGACCCCCCCCCTTCCCCCCCCGCCGCATGATTTTATTCATGTTTACCAGGGTATGTATAATTCTGCATCACACTCTTTGCCCCATCAGACTGTTACTGAAATGTAGGACACTCCACATCATACATTATGGCACCCCACCAAAAACCCAAATGTTAACGACCAAACGGACCATATTCAGACAGATACACTCTCAGGCACACTCTTGCTTCAGGTACCATATAGCCCAAATGCTCCTACCTACGGCTGAGCCGCAAGCGTCACCTGACACACCCAGGACTTCTCCAACTGTGCACTCCCTTTTCTCTAGGAAATGAGTAATGTCACAGCACACCTTTGCATGCTCAAAGTCTACTGAATTCGCCCACCTCCTAGGTACTTTTCCCTACCACGCCTTCAAGCACGCCCAAGCCAGAGGACCAGGTTATCTATTAACCGTGTTTCTCACGAGAACCGAGCTACTCAACGTCATCTGTGCCCTAGGTTATTGTCTTCAAGCGCATAACTTACCCCTAACTGCCGAGCTCGACTTGTTCTTTTGCACCACTGGTTGTAATTTCAGGGCCATAACTTGTTTCACTCCTTCTCCCTTGCTCTTCACAGATACAAGTGGTCGGTTGAATACTCCTCCCTAATCTCATTATCTCGGCATACCGACCTTCTACACTTCTCTTCTTCTGGGGTATCTTCAATAAGCCCTTCAAGTGCGTAGCAGGTGATATCTTCCTCTTGACATGTCCATCATATGACCGCCGAACATATGACTCCCCTAACACTTGGAATGTCATGGTTTGATGGATAAGGTCGTCGCAAACTTGACACTGATGCACTTTGACCCCATTCATGGAGTGCGCGCTAATCACCTCTTAAGTAGCAGATAGTGTAATGGTTGCTGGACATATTTATTATTTTATCATTTACTAGGAACTAACACTTAAAACCTCGTTTTACGCATCCATTTCTTTTCATCTTGACATTTTTTTATTTTTTCAAACAAAAATTTAAGTAAACTTTCCTACATTGTCCAAACATCAATCACGTTCTTATCATCACTTAACCTTCCTCTAAATTTTCTGCTACAACAAATTAAACAATTTATCATCATTACATCACAAACAATACAAAACAATAACAGAAACAAGCCTCAAACTAACCCTACACAAAAACCAAACAAAAATAGAACCCACAACCACAAACATCAACCAACAACACCCCTGCCACTCCAT